ATACTGATCAAACAGCCGAAATTGCTTTAATACGTTATTCACAACAACCGGACTTTCGTCGAGACATAATCAAAGGCTCTATGCGCGCTCAAAGGCGTAAAACAGTTACTTGGAAACTTTTTCAAGCAAATGTGCATTCCCCCCTTTTTTTGGACCGAATAGACAAATCTTTTTTTTTTTTTTTTTTTGATATTTCGGCGCGTATGAAAATAATTTTTAGAAATTGGATGCGGAAAAACACAGAATTTTCGGATTATACAGAGAAAAACACAAAAGAAAGTGAGAAAAAAAAAGAAGAAGACAAAAGAAAGGAGAAAGCGCGTATAGAAATAGCAGAAGCCTGGGATAGTATTTTACTTGCTCAAGTACTAAGAGGTTTTTTGTTAGTAACCCAATCAATTCTTAGAAAATATATTATATTACCTTCATTGATAATAGCTAAAAATATAGTCCGTATACTATTATTTCAATTTCCTGAATGGTCTGAGGATTTAAAGGATTGGAATAGAGAAATGCATATTAAATGTACCTATAATGGCGTTCAATTATCAGAAAAAGAATTTCCAAAAAACTGGTTAACAGACGGTATTCAGATCAAGATCCTATTTCCTTTTAGTCTTAAACCTTGGCACAGATCTAAACTACAAGCCCCTTATAATGATCCAATGAAAAAAAAGGATCAAAAAAATGATTTTTGCTTTTTAACAGTTTTTGGAATGGAAACTGAACTACCTTTTGGTTCTCCCAGAAAAAAACTTTCATTTTTTGAACCCATTTTTAAAGAACTAAAAAAAAAATTTAAAAAATTGAAAAAGAAATGTTTTATAATTCTAAGAATTTTAAAAGAACAAAAAAAATTGTTTCTAAATGTCTCAAAAGAAACAAAAAAATGGATCATTAAAAGCATTCTGTTTATAAAAGAAATAATAAAAGAACTCTCAAAAATAAACCCAATTATATTATTTGGATTTGGATTGAGAGAAATAGAAGTATATGAATTGAGTGAAACTAAAAAAGATTCGATAATTGGTAATCGGATGATTCATGAATCGTCGATTCAAATTATATCTCAGGGTTGGACAAATTATTCATTAACAGAAAAAAAAATGCAAGATCTAACTGATAGAACAAATACAATCATAAATCAAATAGAAAAAATTACAAAAGAAAATAAAAAAGGAACTCCAGATATAAATTTTATTTCTAACAAAATAAGTTATGATGATAAAGGATCAGAATCACAAAAAAATATTTGGCAGATATTAAAAAGACAAAATGTTAGATTAATCCGTAAGTCACATTATTTTATAAAATATTTCATTGAAAGGATATACATAGATATCTTTCTATGTATCATTAATATTCCTAGCATCAATACACAACTTTTTCTTGAATCAACAAAAAAAATTATTTATAAATACATTAACGATAATGAAGCAAATCATGAAAGAATTGATAAAACAAATCAAAGTGTAATTCCCTTTATTTCGACTATAAAAAAGTCATTTACTAATATTAGTAATAAGAATTCAAAGACTTTTTGCGACTTATCTTACTTTTCACAAGCATATGTATTTTACAAATTATCACAAACTCAACTTATTAACTTATATAAGTTAAAATCTGTATTTCAATATAACGGAATGTCTCTTTTTCTTAAGAATGAAATAAAGGATTTTTTTGTTGTAACACAAGAACTATTTCATTCCGAATTAAGACATAAGAATCTTCGCAATTATGGAATGAATCAAGGGACAAATTGGTTAAGGAGTCAGTATCAATGTGATGTATCTCATATTAAATGGTCTAGATTAGTACCACAAAAATGGCGAAATATATTCAATCAACACTGTATGGCTCAAAATAAAGATTTATGTGATTTATATGAAAAGGATCGATTAATTAACTACGAAAAAAATTTCGAAACAGATTCATTACTGAATCAAAAAGATAATTTTAAAAAACAATATAGATATGATATTTTAGCATATAAATCTATTAATTATGAAGATAAGAAGGACTCTTATATTTATGGATCACCATTACAAGTAAAAAATAAACAAGATATTTTTTATAATTACAACACACATACACAAAAATCATTTAATATGCCGGAAGGTATTCCTATTATCCCTTATCTAGTAGAAGATGATATTAGAGATATGGAGATAAATCCAGATAGAAAGTATTTTGATTGGAGAATTTTATATTTTTGTCTTAAAAATAAGGTCGATATTGACGCCTGGATCGATATTGATACTGACACTAACAGTAATAAATATACTAAGACTAGGGTTAATAAGTATCAAATAATTGATAAAATCAATAAGAGGGGTCTTTTTTATCTCACGATTCAGCAAGATCAAGAAATCAATCTATCCAATCAAATAACCCTTTTTGATTGGATGGGGATGAATGAAGAAATACTAAGTTGTCCCATATCAAATATGGAATTTTGGTTCTTCCCAGAATTGGGGATACTTTATAATACGTATAAAATTAAACCGTGGGTTATACCAATTAAATTACTAGTTTTAAATTCTAATATAAATGAAAATTATAGTAAAAACAAAAGCATCACCGGAAATAAAAAAAGGGATCCTTTTATATCAATATCGGAGAATTCAAAAAAATCTTTTGAATTAGAAAACCGAAATCAAGGGGAAAAAGAATACGCGGTCCAAGCAGATTTTAAATCAGCTCTTTCAAACCAAGAAAAAGATATTGAAGAAGATTATACGGGATCGTACATGAAAAAAAATAGAAATAAAAAGCAATACAAGATCAATACAAAAGCGGAGTTTGATTTCTTCCTAAAAAGGTATTTGCATTTTCAATTGAGATGGGATGATTCTTTAAATAAAAAAATAAGCAATAACATCAAAGTATATTGTCTCCTGCTTAGACTGATAAATCCAAGAGAAATTACTATATCCTCTATTCAAAGAGGCGAAATGAGTCCGGATATTCTGATGATTCAGAAAGATTTAACTCTTACAGAATTGATTAAAAGGGGAATTTTGATTATTGAACCAATTCGTCTATCTATAAAAAATGATGGAAAATTTATTATGTATCAAACCATCGGTATTTCATTAGTTCATAAAAGCAAACACCAAATTAATCAAAGATACCGAGAAAAAAAACATGCTGATAAGAATTCTGATGAAGCCATTACAAAACATCAAAGGATGACTGGAAATAGAGATAAAAATCATTATGATTTGTTTGTTCCTGAAAATATTTTATCACCTAGACGTCGTAGAGAATTGAGAATTCTAATTTGTTTCAATTCTGAGAATAGACATAGAAATGCAGCATTTTGTAATGGGAATAAGGTAAACAGTCAAGTTTTGGATAAAAGCAAAAACTATAAAAAAAAACTTATTAAATTTAAGTTATTTCTTTGGCCCAATTATCGATTAGAAGATTTGGCTTGTATGAATCGTTATTGGTTTAATACCAATAATGGTAGTCGTTTCAGTATGGTAAGGGTACATATGTATCCGCGATTGAAAATGCATTAATAGTACATTTTTGCTATATTTCCCATACATACTATATCTGATCTATGACGACAAAGAGATGCACACATGCATTGTCTTACATTCCATCGTTCCATTCTGATACACGATACTAATTCAATGACATATCAATTTGATCTAGAAATGAATCAACAAAATATTATTATTTTAGGTCTAAATTTTTATCTTTTGTGAGTGCAGAAAACAACCATACTTTATGTATACCCTTTCAAATCCAAATAAAATTTACAAATTAAAAATTTAATTTTATTAAAAAAAAATTAGAAATTAATAACAAAATTAATATTTTTGTATATACAAAATAAAAATGAGAGGCATTATTATTACTGATCAATAAAGATATCTATAAATAAAAATTTCTTAAAATAAAAAGAGGGGGGCGAGAAGATTTCATTTTATGGTAAAAAATTCATTCATCTCAGCTATTTCACAAGAAGAAAAAGACGAAAACAGAGGATCTGCTGAATTTCAAATAGTTAGTTTCACCAATAGGATACGAAGACTTACTTCACATTTAGAATTACACAAAAAAGACTATTTATCTCAGAGAGGTTTACGTAAAATTCTGGGAAAACGCCAACGACTGCTGTCTTATTTGTCAAAGAAAAATAGAATATGTTATAAAGAATTAATTAATCGGTTGGATATTCGGGAGTCAAAAACCCGTTAATTTGAAGAGGCATTTTGAATTATTTGATTTATTAGATCGTGAATTTTAATGAACTTTTTTTCGTTTTCAGCAATTCATGAAAGAATGAATCGAGGAAAAACCGATGAATATACCAGCTACAAGAAAAGACCTCATGATAGTCAATATGGGCCCCCACCACCCATCAATGCATGGTGTTCTTAGACTCATCATTACTCTAGATGGTGAAGATGTTATTGATTGTGAACCAATATTGGGTTATTTACACCGAGGGATGGAAAAAATTGCGGAAAACCGAACAATTATACAATATTTGCCTTATGTAACACGTTGGGATTATTTAGCTACTATGTTCACAGAAGCAATAACTGTAAATGGACCGGAACAGTTGGGAAATATTCAAGTACCTAAAAGAGCTAGCTATATAAGAATAATTATGTTGGAGTTGAGTCGTATAGCTTCTCATCTGTTATGGCTTGGTCCTTTTATGGCGGATATTGGTGCACAAACTCCCTTTTTCTATATTTTCAGAGAAAGAGAATTAGTATATGATCTATTCGAAGCTGCCACCGGTATGAGAATGATGCATAATTATTTTCGTATCGGAGGAGTAGCGGCCGATCTACCTCATGGTTGGATAGATAAATGTTTGGATTTCTGCGATTATTTTTTAACAAGAGTTGCTGAATATCAAAAACTTATTACACGAAATCCTATTTTTTTAGAACGCGTCGAGGGAGTAGGCATTATTGGTAGAGAGGAAGTAATAAATTGGGGTTTATCGGGACCAATGCTGCGAGCTTCCGGAATACAATGGGATCTTCGTAAAGTTGATCATTATGAATGTTACGACGAATTTGATTGGGAGGTACAGTGGCAAAAAGAAGGAGATTCATTGGCTCGTTATCTAGTCCGAATTGGTGAAATGATAGAATCTATAAAAATCATTCAACAGGCTCTGGAAGGAATTCCAGGGGGACCCTATGAGAATTTAGAAATACGATACTTTGATAGAGAAAGGAATCCGGAATGGAATGATTTTGAATATCGATTTATTAGTAAAAAGCCTTCTCCTACATTTGAATTGCCGAAACAAGAACTTTATGTGAGAGTCGAAGCCCCAAAGGGAGAGCTGGGAATTTTTCTGATAGGGGATCAGAGTGGTTTTCCTTGGAGATGGAAAATCCGCCCCCCGGGTTTTATCAATTTGCAAATTCTTCCTCAGTTAGTTAAAAGAATGAAATTGGCTGATATTATGACGATACTAGGTAGTATAGATATCATTATGGGAGAAGTTGATCGTTGAAATGATAATTGATACACCAGAAGTACAAGATATTGATTCTTTTTCTAGATTAGAGTTTTTAAAAGAGGTTTATGGAATTATATGGGTGCTTATTCCTATTTTGACTCTTGTATTGGGAATCACAATAGGTGTACTGGTAATTGTATGGTTAGAAAGAGAAATATCCGCAGGGATACAACAACGTATTGGACCTGAATACGCCGGCCCTTTGGGAATTCTTCAAGCTCTAGCAGATGGGGCAAAACTGGTTTTCAAAGAAAATCTTCTTCCATCTAGGGGGGATACCCGTTTATTCAGTATCGGGCCATCCATAGCAGTCATATCAATTTTAGTAAGCTATTCAGTAGCTCCTTTTGGCTATCACCTTGTTTTAGCGGATCTCAATATCGGTGTTTTTTTATGGATTGCCGTTTCTAGTATTGCTCCAATTGGACTTCTTATGTCAGGGTACGGGTCAAATAATAAATATTCCTTTTTAGGTGGTCTACGAGCTGCTGCTCAATCGATTAGTTATGAAATACCATTAACTTTATGTGTGTTATCAATATCTCTACGTGCGATTCGTTGATACATAGACATAAACTTTTCTTTATTCCTTCCTTTCAAAGAAAGGGTTGGAATGAATTAAGTAGATGTAGATATCTTCATTTTTTTTATTCATTATTCGGGTTGATGAACTAAATCAAATAGTTATATGAGTGAAAGAAAACAGCTTATATATAAATTCGCAGTAAAAAGATTGAGTCTCATTTTCTATGTATAAGAGTTAGAGAGTTAAGCGGAAATAAACATAAACAGAAGCGACCGTTTCCCCCAAGATTGGTTGATTAGTCATCCTGACTTGAAGCGGGCTCAAAAGATCAACCATATTGAGTTTTCACTATCATTTGTATGTATTACCACAGGGGGGGGTTGAACAAAAACGAGTGGGTGGTTAGAAACACCAAGATATGTAAAGGATTAGTAATGGAGATTATGTAAATTCTCCAAAAGGACATTTTTACATAATAATATACAAACAAAGAATACTCATTGGGGCTTTAAGTTGGTAGAAATGATCAGGCAATACTCCCCACGACACGATTCCAATCCAGAGTATGCTCCTATCCACCGATTAAATAAATAACTATTGGGAACGAAATAATCCTTTACTTTATTTTGTAAGCCCCCTTTTTCTCAGAAATAGAAAGAAGAATAGGAACGAAAAAAAGAGAAAGAAATCCAATTCCAATAAAAAAATAAAAAAGATACCTTTTTTATTTCCCAGATACATATTAATAGATATAGAATTTGTGTCATAATTCATGAATTAATTATAGAATTTTTTTCGTACGTGAAATAAGCGGGTTATTGATATTTCTACAATAAGTATTTTATTGAAGAATTAAGTTATTACTCAACAAAGAAGAATTAAAATTCTTATTGAAATTATTAAAGTTAAAGTAAAGGATGAGATCGATTCAGAAGTACTTTTTTTATTTATTATTAAATAAATTAAATAATTATAACAGACAGAATTCAATTGGTCTAATTTAGGACCGTCCAATAGATTTTGACTTTATCCATCCTACAAACGTACCAAGATAAAATAATACTGACGCGATCCTTAGATTTATTTCTGGCCTTTAAGGAGCCGTATGAGGTGAAAATCTCATGTACGGTTCTGTAATAGCGATGGTAACAGTAATGGTATCACCGACTATAATTATCTAACAGTTCAAGTACAATTGATATAGTTGAGGCGCAATCAAAATACGGTTTTTGGGGATGGAATTTGTGGCGTCAGCCTATAGGGTTTATCATTTTTATCATTTCTTCCCTAGCAGAATGTGAGAGATTACCTTTTGATTTACCCGAAGCAGAAGAAGAATTAGTAGCAGGTTATCAAACCGAATACTCGGGTATAAAATTTGGTTTATTTTATGTTGCTTCCTATCTAAACCTATTAGTTTCTTCATTATTTGTAACAGTTCTTTACTTGGGAGGTTGGAATATCTCTATTCCGGACATATATGTTTCTGAGCTTTTTGAAATAAATAAAACATGTGGAGTTTTTGGAGCGACAATTGGTATCTTTATTACATTAGCTAAAACTTATTTGTTCTTGTTCATTCCTATCACAACAAGATGGACTTTACCGAGGCTAAGAATGGACCAACTATTGAATCTTGGATGGAAATTTCTTTTACCTATTTCTCTCGGTAATCTATTATTAACAACTTCTTCCCAACTCTTTTCACTGTAAGGTAAATTTACAACTTGTCTCAAACAAGAGAAATAAACAAACATAAAATTATTCATAATATATATTAATGATATGTTCTCTATGGTAACTGGGTTCATGAATTATGGTCAACAAACAGTACGAGCTGCAAGGTACATTGGTCAAAGTTTCATGATTACTTTATCTCACGCAAATCGTTTACCTGTAACTATTCAATATCCTTATGAAAAATTAATCACCGCGGAGCGTTTCCGCGGTCGAATCCATTTTGAATTTGATAAATGTATTGCTTGTGAAGTATGTGTTCGTGTATGTCCTATAGATCTACCCGTTGTTGATTGGAAATTGGAAACTGATATTCGCAAGAAACGGTTGCTTAATTACAGTATTGATTTCGGAGTCTGTATATTTTGTGGTAATTGCGTTGAGTATTGTCCAACAAATTGTTTATCAATGACTGAAGAATATGAACTTTCTACTTATGATCGTCACGAATTGAATTATAATCAAATTGCTTTGGGTCGTTTACCAATGTCAGTAATTGACGATTATACAATTCGAACAATTTTTAATTCGCCTCAAAAAAAAAGTAAATCTCTTGATTAAAGAATCATTTATAATTACTTTACTAAGACTATTACTTTACTAATAAATAATACTAAGGTTCATTTTTTTTTGATCTAATCTAAAGGAATCGGGTTTCTTTCGTTTTGTTTGGTCAATAACTGCAAATCCCAACTGTTGATTAGTTGGTTAAGAATCACGTCTTAATTTGGATTGAAAATCCATTAATTAATATATCTTTAATTATTTTTACATATATAGTTTCAAATGAGAACTACTCTTTCAGATAACGAATTAAATTAGTCCAATAATTGTACTTACATTTATTCATATCCCTTAGGATTTAATTAGGAATTGCTCAAAAATTATAATTTTTTTTTCTGTTCGGATTTCAATAAGGTCATGAAAAACATTTCGATTTATTTATCTCGTATTTTACATATAATGGATTTGCCCGGACCAATACATGATTTTCTTTTAGTCTTTCTGGGATCGGTTCTTATACTAGGAGGTATGGGAGTGGTATTATTTACCAACCCCATTTATTCTGCCTTTTCATTGGGACTGGTTCTTGTTTGTATATCCTTATTCTATATTCTATTAAACTCCTATTTTGTAGCTGCTGCACAACTCCTTATTTACGTGGGAGCTATAAATGTTTTAATCGTATTTGCTGTGATGTTTATGAATGGTTCAGAATATTACAAAGATTTGAATCTTTGGACCGTTGGGGATGGGGTTACTTTGCCAGTTTGTACAAGTATTTTTGTTTTACTCATGATTACTATTACAGATACGTCATGGTACGGGATTATTTGGACTACAAGATCAAACCAGATTATAGAACAAGATTTGATAAGTAATAGTCAACAAATTGGAATTCATTTATCAACGGATTTTTTTCTTCCGTTTGAATTCGTTTCGATAATTCTTTTAGCCGCTTTGATAGGTGCAATTGCCGTGGCGCGACAGTAATAAATCTATAGAATTTGCAACAGCAATCCAAATTAAACTGTGTTCTGTTTTATTACATTTATTTCCCTTCAATTAAAGGTTCTTTATGTCTAAAATATAAATTATTTTATTCAATCTATTCTATTACTAATAGAATAGATTCCTTTGTTCCGTACTTTTTTTTTATTCTAGTCAATTGAATCTGTTTAATTGTTGTTCAGTTCATATTGAAATGAATCGAAATTGATAAGGAGTTGGTCAATGATGCTCGAGCATGTACTTGTTTTGAGTGCCTACTTATTTTCTATCGGTATCTATGGATTGATCACGAGTCGAAATATGGTTAGAGCCCTTATGTGTCTTGAACTTATACTAAATGCGGTTAATATAAATTTCGTAACATTTTCTGATTTTTTTGATAGTCGCCAATTAAAAGGAAATATTTTCTCAATTTTTGTTATAGCTATTGCAGCCGCTGAAGCAGCTATTGGTCCGGCTATTGTTTCGTCAATTTATCGTAACAGAAAATCAACTCGTATCAATCAATCAAATTTGTTGAATAAGTAGTATTAATAATCATATAAATTCTAATATTCATAAATTATAATTACCATGACCATATATTACGTATAATACATGTTTTAGAAAATGTAAAAAATCAATGTAAGAAATCAAAGTATCTTGGTTCTATCGCACGGGTCGATCCAGAAGTAGATTGATTATAAAAATTCTGATAAATTATTGATTCATCTGGTGTC